GATAAAAAAATCAAATAAAAGGGATCTGCTACTCCCAATTCGTAATTTGTTGGGCCCTTTAGGAATTGTCCCTAAAATTACGAATTTTTTTTCATTTTACTATTTAATAACTCATAATCAAATCTTGGTAAAAAAGCATTCGCTGCTTGATAATTTAAAACGGGCTTCCCCAGTACTTAAATATTATTTAATAGATGAAAATGGGCGAATTTATAATCCCGACCCATCCATTAACATGATTTTGAATCCATTCAATTGGAATTGGTATTTTCTCCATCACGATTATTGTGAAGAAACATCGACAATAATTAATCTTGGACAGTTTTTTTGTGAAAATGTATGTATATCGAAATCTGGACCACATCTAAAATCGGGGCAGGTTCTAATTGTTGATGTTGACTCTTTAGTAATAAGATCTGCAAAGCCCTATTTGGCTACTCCAGGAGCAACCGTTCATGGACATTATGGGGAAATCCTTTACGAAGGAGATACATTAGTTACATTTATATATGAAAAATCGAGATCGGGTGATATAACGCAAGGTCTTCCAAAAGTAGAACAAGTGTTAGAAGTTCGTTCGATTGATTCAATATCAATGAACTTAGAAAAACGGGTTGAAGGTTGGAACGAACGTATAACAAGAATTCTTGGGATTCCTTGGGGATTCTTGATTGGCGCTGAGCTAACCATAGCACAAAGCCGTATATCTTTGGTTAATAAGATTCAAAAGGTTTATCGCTCCCAGGGCGTGCAGATACATAATAGGCATATAGAAATTATTGTACGTCAAATAACATCAAAAGTGTTGGTTTCAGAAGATGGAATGTCTAATGTTTTTTCACCCGGTGAATTTATTGGATTGTTGAGGGCGGAACGAACGGGGCGCGCTTTGGAAGAAGCGATCTGTTACCGAGCCGTTTTATTAGGAATAACGAGGGCATCTCTGAATACTCAAAGTTTCATATCTGAAGCGAGTTTTCAAGAAACTGCTAGAGTTTTAGCAAAAGCCGCTCTACGAGGTCGTATCGATTGGTTGAAAGGCTTGAAAGAGAATGTTGTTCTGGGGGGTATGATACCCGTTGGTACTGGATTCAAGGGATTAGTGCACCGTTTAAGCAATGTTTCTTTGGAAATCGAAAATAAGAATCTATTCGAGGGAGGCATGAGAGATATTTTGTTCCACCACAAAGAATTGTTTGATTCTTGCATCCCGAGGAATTTCCCCGATACATCAGAACAATCATTTACAGGGTTTACTGATTGATTCCTAAGAATGGATTCATCCTTTTCATTTAATTAAACTTTAACTATAACGATCCGACTTTTGGTTGTTAAAAAAACAATGTAATGTGTTAATTCTTTTTAATAAAAAAAAGAACGAATAGGAAGGAATTAATAGCTTGGGCCGTGTATCACCGCTCAATCTCCGGTAGAAAGGTTCCATCGGAACAATTTTTGATTTCATCAGGTACCTCGTCTAAAAAAGAGGAAAGAAATGTGGGGAGAAATGACAAGAAAGTATTGGAACATCAATTTGGAAGAGATGATGGAAGCGGGAGTTCATTTTGGTCATGGTACTAGAAAGTGGAATCCTAGAATGGCACCTTATATCTCTGCAAAGCGTAAAGGTATTCATATTATAAATCTTACTAGAACTGCTCGTTTTTTATCAGAAGCTTGTGATTTAGTTTTTGATGCAGCAAGTCGAGGAAAACAATTTTTAATCGTTGGTACAAAAAATAAAGCAGCTGATTCAGTAGCATCGGCTGCAATAAGGGCTCGGTGTCATTATGTTAATAAAAAATGGCTCGGTGGTATGTCAACGAATTGGTCCACTACAGAAACAAGACTTCATAAGTTCAGGGACTTGAGAGCAGAGCAAAAGATGGGAAGACTCAACCATCTTCCGAAACGAGATGCAGCAATGCTCAAGAGACAATTATCTCACTTGCAAACATATCTAGGCGGCATCAAATATATGACGGAGTTGCCCGATATTGTAATCATCGTTGATCAGCAAGAAGAATATACGGCTCTTCGAGAGTGTATTACTTTGGGAATTCCAACAATTTGTTTAATTGATACAAATTGTGATCCGGATCTTGCAGATATTTCGATTCCAGCCAATGATGACGCGATAGCTTCAATCCGATTAATTCTTACTAAACTAGTATCCGCAATTTGTGAGGGTCGTTCTAGCTATATAAGAAATCGTTGATTAATAATAAGATAAGTCAATTACTTCGTGAATTCCATAAATTTATGGAATCGGTTACTTTACTATATCCTGAATATTGAAAAAGAGATCCAAATTGCTGCGTATATTTTGTAATTACTCGGTATCTGAAATAAAAAAATTCAAGTAGGTGAATCAATAAAGAGAGGGTTGAATCAAAATAATTCCTTTTTAAGTTCTATTTCTGTCAGAGGGCAATATGAATGTTCTACCATGTTCCATCAACATACTAAAAGGGTTATATGATATATCCGGTGTAGAAGTAGGCCAACATTTATATTGGCAAATAGGGGGTTTCCAAGTCCATGCCCAAGTACTTATTACTTCTTGGTTCGTAATTGCTATCTTATTAGGTTCCGCTATTATAGCTGTTCGCAATCCACAAACCATTCCGACCGACGGTCAGAATTTTTTTGAATATGTCCTTGAATTCATTCGAGATTTGAGCAAAACCCAAATTGGAGAAGAGTATGGTCCTTGGGTTCCTTTTATTGGAACTATGTTCTTATTTATTTTTGTTTCCAACTGGTCAGGGGCTCTTTTACCTTGGAAAATCATACAATTACCTCATGGGGAGTTGGCCGCACCCACGAATGATATAAATACTACTGTTGCTTTAGCTTTACCTACGTCAGTAGCATATTTCTATGCGGGTCTTACAAAAAAAGGATTGGGTTATTTCGGTAAATATATTCAACCAACTCCAATACTTTTACCAATTAACATCCTAGAAGATTTCACAAAACCCTTATCACTTAGTTTTCGACTTTTTGGTAATATATTAGCTGATGAATTAGTAGTTGTTGTTCTTGTTTCTTTAGTACCTTCAGTAATTCCTATACCTGTCATGTTCCTTGGATTATTTACAAGTGGTATTCAAGCTCTTATTTTTGCAACTTTAGCCGCGGCTTATATAGGGGAATCCATGGAGGGTCATCATTGACTATTTTTCAAAATATGCTTTTTTGATACCAACGCAATGGATCGGCATCTTGTATAAGCTATTTTGGAACAGAATAAATACAATATGGGGTATATATGATTTAGAGTAGTAATCAAAAAAAATTCTGATATTGTGGAATTCAATTGTAAAAAAAGGGTACGAATCATATCTTTAAAGAATATCCTTTTCTAAGATTTCTGTCTGGCCCATTTATGCCAGCCATACTCCCTTTGTATTTGTTCAGAGTCAAGCACACTATTTTTTATGATTCATACATAATTTGAATAAGAATTGTTCTGTTATCTGGTTCCAGTGTGCACTAAAAAAAACTTCTATGGAACTATTGATCAAAATTCGAATTAATTGGACGCAATTAGATCTCAAATATGGATCTCATTTATATGTAAGGATTCCAATTAATAAATGAATTCATTTTTATTTATACTTGCATTAATACGGGATAACCATAATGAAAAGGAAAGCCGTAAATTTACAAATACGATTTTTCAAAAATGGGGTAGGGGTGGGTTCCACTGGGTATATGTAATTTTTTTAATGCTTATAAGCCAACTCTTGTGTATGTTTCAAAGAATGATTCTATATCTATACTCGGGTTGCATATAAGATGTAAATCTTTGGTTTACGTTATGGAAGAAAGCCATGTATATGTGATAGTAGATATTTACTAGTTATATATGAACTATTCATATATCATATTTACTTTGCTACTCTACCGTGAATTTAGATAGGAATTACAATAGAAGCCCTCGCAGTTCGTCTGGGCCAAATGAATAAACAGATGAAATCAAGCATATAGAAGAGAAAAACTGCAGAATTGAAAGAATGGTTTGGAAAAATAAATAATGAAATGCAAGAACTAGGTCCTTATGGGTTGATTGTGTGGATTAATTGTGGATTGATTGTGGATTGATAAGGACTCCGTGGATATGACCTAAAAATCCGAGATCGAAGCAGTTCTTCTCATTTAAAAATCTCATTACTCAAAATTGTTAGTTCATAGTTATTTCGACTGAATGGAGAATAATAAAAGAAGAATTCATTGGTTGCTTGTATCATTAACCATTTCTTTATTTTTATGCGAGGAGCTTACCATGAATCCACTGATTTCTGCCGCTTCCGTTATTGCTGCTGGATTGGCTGTAGGGCTGGCTTCTATTGGACCTGGAGTTGGTCAAGGTACTGCTGCGGGACAAGCCGTAGAAGGTATTGCGAGACAACCAGAGGCAGAGGGTAAAATACGAGGTACTTTATTGCTTAGTCTGGCTTTTATGGAAGCTTTAACAATTTATGGACTGGTCGTGGCATTAGCGCTTTTATTTGCAAATCCATTTGTTTAATCCTCGAAATTTAAAAGTCTTTGTTTTTTTTGTCTTTCTTATTTTCTTAGAATTAGCCGTTTTATTTTTCGAATTATATGAAGATTTCACCTACAATAACTTTAACTTAATTCTGAGATAATACTCCATGGGAAGGACTAATTTGAGGATCAGGAATTAGCGGATCCACTCGTTTTCTTCCTTCCCGTTCTCAGTCTAATGGAACCCCTTTTTTTAGGAAGCGTTGGAACAAACGAGATATATCGCAACTGATATGATCTCTAGGGTGAGGGACCTAATTATAATTAAAGATTTTTTTGGGGGGCTTTGATTGATTTGAAATATTAAAATAGAAAAAGAATAATTCAATATATTGAATTGAGTGCGAAATGAAATAAGAAAATTAATCAAATAAAAGAGGGCGAAGTAATACAAAAAGAAGTCTATTTAGTCCTATTTATAAGAGGAGATCATATGAAAAAAG